CTTCGCATTGCGATGCCTATTGTATCAGCTTGACCTTTCATAAGTGGAGACAGAATAAAGCGTCCATAATATAGACGCTTACTATCTGCTCTTGATTCAACACACTTCCATTGTAGTGTCCGAGTCGATACTATTACTTTCTCTCGAAACATAGTAATATTATTCTTTGTTCAAATCATTAAATTATTTCTTTCTCTTGAAATGTTTTGTTTATTTTTACACACGTCTTTTTTTAGGGGGCCTACATCCATTATGTGGCATAGGGGTTATATCTCGTATGAAACTTAATATTATACCACTTCTACGAATCGCTCTTAATGCCGCATCTCTTCCGAGACCGGGGCCTTTTATCATGACTTCTGCTCGTTGCATACCTTGATCCACTACTGTCCGAATAGCATTTCCTGCTGCCGTTTGTGCGGCAAACGGTGTCCCTCTTCTTGTACCCTTGAATCCACAAGTACCAGCGGAGGACCAAGAAATTACCCGACCCCGTACATCGGTAACAGTCACAATGGTATTGTTGAAACTTGCTTGAACATGAATAACTCCCTTTGGGATTCTACGCGCACTCTTACGTAAACCAATACGCCCATTCCTACGTGAACCAATTCTTGGTACAGGTTTTGCCATATTTTATCATCTTATAAATATAAGTCAGAGATATATGGATATATCCATTTCATGTTAAAACGGATCCTTTCTTTTTTTTTTATTTGTATATACAGACAGTCCCTTAGAAAGTCTCTTTTATTTTAGAAAGATTATCCTTGTCTTTGTTTATGTCTCGGGTTGGGACAAATTACTATAATTCGTCCCCGTCTACGGATCAGTCGACATTTTTCACAAATTTTACGAACAGAGGCCCTTATTTTCATATTTGTCATTCCTTAAATGAATTTCGAATTTACTTATTTGGAAGAAAATAAGTTTCTTGAAATTTTGAACTTTCGAATTGTATCTCTTCGAAAGCAATATTGAAAGTGAAGTTGAAAAAATAAATCAACTAATCGTTTGAATCCTTGTTTCAGAGTCTATAAATTATATATCCTTTGGTTGAATCATAACGACTTATTTAAATTTTTACTTTATCTTCCAGTAGTATATGTATAAAACTACGCCGAATCTTTCCTGAACCATAACCTAGAATCCGATCTTCATTATCTAAGCGAATCTTAAGTATACCATTCGGGAGTGATTCAATTCAGTAATTAAATCTCCATGAATCCATTTTTTCCTTTTATTCCAGGTAAAACAAAACCTCTTTGAAGTATTAACTAATGTAGTAGGAGAGTTATATTAGAAACCCGTTTTTTTTTCACAAATGAATAGTAAAGTTCCATATCTAAGTTGGATATAAGAAAGCTTACCATATATAACACAAAATTTCTCCGCCAATTCCTTCTAGTCGGGCCTCTCTGTCCGTTATTATACCCCGAGAAGTGGAAAGAATTACAATTCCCATCCCGCCTAAAATTCTAGGAATTCGTTGATAGGTCGAATAGATTCGTAGACCGTGTCGACTGATCCGTTTTAAATTTAAAACAGTTTTATATGGCCCTTTCCTATTCCTTCTATGTCGTAGGGTTAAAACCAAAAAAGATTTGTTGCTTTCCTGATGTTTCCTCACGTTTTCAATGAAACCTTCTCTTAACAGTATTTTCACAAGGTTTTCGGTGATGTTAGTAGATGGTATTCGAATCGTTCCTTTTCTATTTATGTCAGCGTTTCGTATAGAAGTTATTATATCAGCAATAGTGTCTTTATCCATGATAAACTAAAATTATTGTTGTCCCCGAATTTTGATATGATCAACATGTTTTTTTCTTTATATATATATATTTGATTTTATAAATTGTTAAAGATATATGCGTGAGAAAAATCTACTAATTCATTTTCATTTTATCTATTTTATTCATATTTTATTCAAATGCTATAACTATATTATATTAGAGTCTCATCTTTATTATACTTATAGTACTTCAGGTGCTAATGAAACTATTTTAGTGAAATTTAACTGTCTCAATTCCCGTGCGATCGCACCAAAAATTCTAGTTCCTTTGGGATTTCCTTCTTGATCAATAATAACCGCAGCATTGTCATCATATTGTAGTATCATACCATTGTCACGTTTGAGTTCTTTACAAGTACGTACAATTACAGCTCTGATCACTTCAGATTTTTCTAAAGGTGTATTTGGTATTGTTTCCTTGATTACAGCAACAATAATGTCACCAATATGAGCATATCGTCGATTACTAGCTCCTATGATTCGAATACACATCAATTCTCGGGCCCCGCTGTTGTCTGCTACATTTAAATGGGTTTGAGGTTGAATCATATCATTTTTTTTTATTTGCTCTTTTGATACAAAGGGGCGAAGTAAAAAAAAAGAAATATTGTTTGTCCAAAATAAAAAAAAAGAAACCTACAATTCTTTTTTTTTTCATTCCAAAGACTTCTTTCCTTTGGTTCTACATTCCTATCCTGAAATAATGAATTGAGTTCGTATAGGCATTTTGGATGCCGCTATTGAAATAGCCCTTCTGGCTACATTTTCTGCTACTTCGCCCATTTCATAAAGTATTCTACCCGGTTTAACGATAGCTACCCAATATTCGGGAGATCCTTTCCCTGAACCCATACGTGTTTCTGCGGGTCTTACTGTAACTGGTTTGTCTGGAAATATACGTACCCATATTTTTCCACCGCGGCGCACATTTCGTGTCATTGCTCGCCGCCCTGCTTCTATTTGTCTAGATGTGATCCACGCGGGTTCAAGTGCCTGAAGAGCATATCTACCGAAGCAAATACGATTCCCTCTATAAGATATTCCTTTCATTCTTCCTCTATGTTGTTTACGGAATCTGGTTCTTTTGGGGTTATAGTTGATGTTGTTTCTCAATTAATTCCATCTCTACTACAGAACCGGACATGAGAATTTCTTCTCATCCAGCTCCTCGCGAATGAAACAATTATAAAATAATATAGATGTATTTAATGATAGTATAGATAATATAATGTCATTTTTTTATAACGAGTCTTTATTTGGTTTTGTCTTTTTTATTATCATATCGGATCGACAAAAATTTATAAATCCAATAAAATAAAAACTTTCGCGAGCGGATATTTACTCTTTCAATATCTATTTCACTTTCAATATCTATTTCAATTGTAGGGTTATCCCATGACAGGATCTCTCAGAATAAAAGTGGATTGGTCCCGGGTTTGTTCCGCCATCCTACCCAGGGAATCATTAGGATTCGTTTTCAGTTTTCAATAGAATCTTATGCATCCACAGGTTCCGTCGTTCCCATCGCTTCTCAATTAATGGTTAGGCCTGAATTCTACAATGGAGCTCCCAATGAAAATTAAATGTGTTCGTGAGTCAATTTTCTCAGTCTTTATTAACTCGGGGCTCTTGATTTTTTTGTTCTATGAACAAATTCATCTAATTATAGATCAATCAAATTAGTATTGATGCTTTATTACACTATCCTTTCTAAGATCACTCATAGACCTTACATAACATATTGGAATCATATAGCATTGATATTCTTTTTCTCTCTTTCTCTCATCCTTCCATTTATCTGCATTTTTCTTGTTATTGCTTTACAACTTATAATCAGATTGGTTTTTCGTTTTTTTATGCAAAAAAGACTTTCTGTTACTACAATGATAGAACCATCATATCGTGACCGATTCTTTAGATCCAGATAATATGAAGCGATGAGTTGGTTATTAGTTCTATAGTTATTAGTTCATACTATGTATGGGCCGTCCCGTTTTTTTGAATCCTAACACGAAAAAACAAACGAGTCACACACTAAGCATAGCAATTCTCTCAATATCAAAAAATGAATCGAATCTTTATTTAACCCTATAGAATTGCCCATTTTTGTTTTGATTTAACCAAAAAAGAATGAAAGAGTTTGTCATTTTTTGCTTTTTTTTTTAATTGCCGATAGAACGTAACGACAAGTTAAATAAAGGTTTATTCTTCCTCATCTACAAATATCCAAATCTTGATGCCTAATACCCCATAGAGAGTTCCAACTGTATAGGAACAATAATCAATTTTAGCTCGAATAGTTTGTAGAGGAACCCTACCTTCTCTGATCCATTCGACACGCGCAATCTCTTTTCCGTCGATACGCCCTGCAATTTGTACTTGAATTCCTTTTGTACCTGCCTGTTCAGTTAATTCAATAGCCTTTTTCATTGCTTTTCGAAATGAAACTCTATTCTTTAATTGTCCGGCTATAAATTCTGCGAGAATATTAGGGTGTCCATAAGGGTTTGTAATTCTTGTAACAACAATGTTGAGTTTTCTGTTTACACAATTAAGTTCTTTTTGTACATTCATTTGTAATTCTTCGATTCTTCGAGGCCGACCTTCTATTAGTAATTTTTGAAATCCCATATAGATTATGACCTGAATCAGATCGATTCTTTTTTGAATCTCTATACATGCAATTCCCTCAACACCAGAAGATATTCTAATATTTTTTTGTATATAATTCCTGATACAATCTCGTATTTTTTGGTCTTCTTGTAAACCCTCGGAATAATTTTGTGGTTGTGCAAACCAAAGAGAATGATGACTTTGGGTTGCACCAAGTCTGAAACCAAGTGGATTTATTTTTTGCCCCATAATCCCCCGATACTAAATATATTATAACGCGTCATATCTGTGTACTTGTTTTTTTTTAGCCATCCAGGGTTTTTTAAGCATAATATGACGTATTTGTATCTTTTATAATATTCTTTGTTTACAGATATATCTTTTAATACAATAGTTATATGACACGTGGATCTTCTTATTGGATAACTAGACCCTTGAGTTCTAGGCTTTCATTTTTTCACAGTAGTACTCTCGTTGACTTCCACTTTACTAATGATTAAACTTGATTCGTTTAAACCCATATTGTGAATAGTATTTGCTGCTGCAGAATAAACCAATTTTAAAAGTGGATAACATGCTTGATAAGGCATAAGTT